ACATTGATATACACAAACTATCTTATCATTTCTTCCTTCTTCCTTTTGGTCTCATATATCATATAACAAACATATAATATGGTAAAAGACTTATATAAAGTATGAAATAAATATGAAATCTACCACAAAAAATTAATATTTTTTAGGAATTTAAGGCGGAAATGGACGTATTTTTTTCTTTTAATAAATATCTATTTCTATTTTGTACATTTCAATTTGAATTAGGAACTCCGCGTACAAGTGGTAAGTCATTAACTACATATACACATCCGGTCATATATGTATTACCATTATGTATTACAAATTACAATAAAATTACAATAACGAATACAGAAAGAGGAGTTTTTAAAATGCGAGATCTAAAAACATATCTCTCCGTGGCACCGGTAGTAAGTACTCTATGGTTCGGGTCTTTAGCAGGTTTATTGATAGAGATCAATCGTTTTTTTCCGGATGCGTTGATATTCCCCTTTTTTTCATTCTAGCTATTGATATGGGAAGGGGGAAGAAGATTAGAGATACAATCAAATATCTGTAACTAATCCCTACCCCTCCCTTCTTTTTTTCTTTGTTTTTTCTTTTTTTCTTTTTTTACTTATTCTTTCTAAAAAAAAAAAAAAAACAAAGAAAAAGCGGTTTCACCCTCAGTGAAACTATGAACTCGGGCTCAGGCTCAAATTAAATTAATAATAGAATGGAAATGCGGTGGTTGGGGCAACAATATCATAACAAGATACTTAACTGAAAATGAAATACTGTACGGCAATTAAAAATTATAAATATCGTTAGAAATCATTATATTACTTATTATTTATTACTATATTGATTGCAACAAAATATTTCTTTCATAATTTGATTTCGAGTTACCTGCTTCTATTTTTGTGTCCTTTCTTCTTCCTTGCTTCGGGTCGGAAAATTAAAGAATTGAGTGAATCAAAAACCAAAGGAGGTTCATGGCTAAGGGTAAAGATGTCCGAGTAACGGTTATTTTGGAATGTACCAGTTGTGTTCGAAATCGTGTTAATAAGGAATCAATGGGCATTTCCAGATATATTACTCAAAAGAATCGACACAATACGCCTAGTCGATTGGAATTGAGAAAATTCTGTCCCTGTTGTTACAAACATACGATTCATGGGGAGATAAAGAAATAGATCGAACCGATCGCTCGTGTGTCAGTCTTCCAAGGAAGATGAAAAATGACATATTATATATAACAATATATATAATTTATTTTAATTTATTTAAATATAAATAAACAAATAAATAGAAACAAACCAAATCCTATTTCGATCGGATCAAAGATGATGTAGAATTAAGAAATAGGATTGGGATTTTCAGGATAAGGAATAAACAAACCATGGATAAATCCAAGCGAATCTTTCTTAAATCTAAGCGATCTTTTCGTAGGCGTTTGCCTCCGATCCAATCGGGGGATCGAATTGATTATAGAAACATGAGTTTAATTAGTCGATTTATTAGCGAACAAGGAAAAATATTATCTAGACGGGTGAATAGATTGACCTTAAAACAACAACGATTAATTACTATTGCTATAAAACAAGCTCGTATTTTATCTCCGTTACCTTTTCTTAATAATGAGAAACAATTTGAAAGAAGCGAGTCAACCGCTAGAGCTGCTGGTCTTAGAACCAGAAAAAAAATAGGTTGACTCTTCAATTGAATTGAATCAAAATCAAATTCCAATCCAAACTCAAATGCGGATTGACGTTTTTTTTTTTTGTTCGAAAAATCGTAAAATCGAAATGTCCTGTCGTAAGAAAAAAAATGGGAGAAGAGGAATAAATATTTTTTATTTAACGTCTTTCTTCATTTTGATGACTTTATCATATTTTATCATACTAATTTCTACTCTACCTTCCCAGAGTTCATTCTCCAGGGAACTCCATTTAAACTATTCCAACGGATTCCTTCCAATCTCTTTATTTTATGATCTCATTGGAAATCATATAAAGACAACTCTTATTTAATATAGCTATTTGTGCAAGTATTTTACGATTAAGAAGTAACTGTCTCTTGTACAGATTGTGTATAAATTTACTATAACTTAAGTATACTTTATTCTCGCGAATTACTGCATTTATCCGAGTGATCCACAACCGACGAAAATCTCTCTTTTGTCTACCTCTATCCCGATGAGCCGAAACCAAAGCTCTTATTTTCTGTTGAGTAATAGTACGAGTAAGTCTTGAATGAGCCCCTCGAAAGGTTGATGCAAATAAACGAATTTTTGTTCTACGTCTTCGAGCTATATACCCTCGTTTAATTCTGGTCATTGAATAAATGAAACTTTGATGAATAACTAATCGATTTCCTTTCTTTCAGTTATTCCCTTCCCGTATCCTAGTCTATTAATAACAAAACGGATTCTTCCAATGTATAAAATTTAAATTCCAATGGCTTTTGCTACTATAACCTTCCCGACCACGATTTTTTTTTTTCTAGGTGAAATGCCTAGAAAAAAATTGTATTGATATTAGGTATCAAAAACACATAAAAGTCGTAAATATAAATGGATATAGTGGGTTCCATCGTTTCTATGGTTACTTCTTAAACGGTGAGGTCCTCTCTATACACCGGAGCCCTTCTTTCATTTAATCAATGTTATTGTTAACTTGTACAGTTCACACTCTTTGGCTCTACCCATAATTATCCAGTACGAGGTCTTTCACAATGAGATCTACTTATACAGTAACGGTATTTAATTATGAAGATTAGCTGAGTAGCTGACCCTGTTAGTCCGTTCTTGCAAGAGTAAGGCATAATTTTTCTGCTTTTTAAAATAGTATTTCCCCTGCTTAATGGATATCATTTGCTATCAATGGAGAATTCTTTCTCATCTTAAATTTAAAACGAGTTGATTGGATTTGCACCAACGGAAACCATACATTTGATACCACAATAGAAGGATAGATCTTTTTGATTTTTAGATATTGAATGGAGTTCTTCCATTCTAGTCTATTCACTGGTACTGATCGTTGATACTGGATCAATTGTTTTCTTTCTTTTGTCCTAGCCCATGATCTGAACGAGTCGCACATACACCCTAGTACATGTTCCTCGTCGCTGAGGACATCCCCCAAGAGCGGGGGATTTCGTGACATTTCTGATTGGCTGTCTTGTGTTTCTAATAAGTTGTTTAATAGTTGGCATATTGAATCATATACATAATGGGCTGGTTTAGATCGATCTTAACCGGATGATTATGAATTATTTTATTTCTATATTAATAGATTAATGAATAGAATATTAAATCCGGTAAGAAGATAAAATCTCAAATCACTAATTCGTCTGAAATTTTTGTTATTTTTTCTTTTTTATTCAGTCGCTACAAGATCAACAATTCCATGAGCTTGGGCTTCTGTTGCTGACATAAAAACATCTCTTTCCATATCTTCGGATACAACCCATAAGGGTTTGCCTGTCCTTTGTACATAAACCCTTGTGACGGTTTCGCGCAGCTTCAAAAGTTCTTCCGCTTCCAAGATAAATTCTCCCGTCTGTGCCTCATAAAAAGAACTAGCAGGTTGATGGATCATTACCCTGATGATATAACATAATAAATGTTTATTCTATCTCGCATGATGATAAGGTGAAGAGATAAAGAATAATAAAATATATAATTGAACAACCGTACAGGCATCTTTTACGCATTGCATACGGCTCTATAACGGAATTCGTACCTTACTTAAATATCAAATAAATTAAATATAGGGTCTATCAGACTCGGGTTGGTAAATGATCCAATAACCACCCTTCTTTTTGTTTTTGGAGTAGTTCAAAAATACTATGATGGCTCCGTTGCTTTATATATTTATTTCGTCTGTTATTTAGCAATCCCAAAGTTTCTTTTTTTTTTTTTCAAATAAAAAAACAAGATTTTTTTTTATTTTCATATTCTTTCATAACCTAAATATTGTTAAGAGCCTCCCGGCGTGAAAACAAAAAAGTTTGTGACGCTGAAATAGGCTTCCCGATAGATTAGATAAAATCGGAAATACCTTTTATCTCATACTACTCTTTCGATACATAATTTAAGGGTTAAAAAAATTTATCATATCGAATTCGAAGTGCCATGCTATTATTACTTAATATTCATATTTCATATCGCGCGAAGGCATAGTCTTCTTTTTTCTCTCAAATCAAATAAAAAACTCATTGGCGCCAAGCGTGAGGGAATGCTAGACGTTTGGTAATTTCTCCTCCGACCAGAATAAAAGATCCCATTGAAGCGGCTAATCCCATGCATATTGTCTGTATATCTGGTCGCACAAATTGCATAGTATCATAAATAGCTACTCCGGGTATTACCCATCCGCCAGGAGAATTTATAAACAAATATAGATCTTTGGTATCATCCTCTATACTGAGATATACCATAAGACCAATAAGTTGATTCGAGATCTCGCTATCAACCCCTTGGCCTAAAAAAAGTAATCTTTCTCGATAAAGTCGGTTGATTGGGATAAAGTTGTATCCCTTAGAAACCGTACATGCACCTTTTGATGCATACGGTTCAACAAAAATAACGAAAAAAAAATAAAAGAATCAATGTGTAGATGTAGATTCTAGCGCTTTCTTTTATTTATTTATTTTTTTTTTTCATACCAGGCTTTTAACTTATAAAAAGGGGCTTTTCTTTCATTTTTCAAAAAAGATGGGTTTTGGCCTGTTTTGTTTATCTATAAAAAAAATTACTAAATTTATCTAACTAACTTTTCATTGATGTATTGTTTCATCGAGATACAATCTCAATCGCGATGTAATTTTCTTGTTCCTGAATGGGCTTCTTCAATTTTTTTAGGTTTATGCTCTACTCCGAGTAAAGATCCGCCCGATTTGGATTTGCACATATATGACAAATGCCCCAATACCACGTCCTTTTGCTACGACTTCCTTTTTACAATTTATTTCATGTCTTACAACAGATATTCAATGCATTCATCATATTACTCGATTGATTAACAGTTTGAGATCACTTCTATTATAAATATATAAAGAAATAGAATATGATAGAAATAGTAATCATAAATAGATTTATTACCGGTTTTTTTCTAAACGGAGCCTGGATACTTCATTTTATTGGCCTAACCAAGATAACCATAAATTATTCTAATTGATAATATTAATCACCCTCCCGAAAAAATGGATCTAATTGAACTTCACGCTCCAAATTTTTGATAATTCAATCAATCTTTCTTGGGCGAAGGGGAGGATATCTCGATCGGGGAAGAGAATGGGGAAATACCATATGACCCAATATATCTGACAAGTCGCACTATATGTCAATCCACAATGCATCTTCCTCTCCAGGACTTCGAAAAGGTACTCTTGGAACACCAATAGGCATTAAATAAAAGAAAAATTAAGTACTATATCTCACTTTGATGTGAAAGCGTAACAATGGATTTAGTGTCCTACTAATATTGGCCTTTATCATATTTTATCCATAGATTGACTAAGTTCATAAAAAAAGATAAAGAAGACAAAATGAATAAAGGAAAATTATTACAAATAAGTCCTTTGAATGATGAACAAATATATATATGCATTCACTCATATAAAATGGTATCAACTCCCCTACCATTGCGTATTGGTACTTATCGGGTGTAGAATAGATCTGCTTCTTTTTGTTCCTACGAACAAAATAGTTTCATTATTACTAAAAGTAATTGAAAAGAATCAAACAAATCAAACAAATATTAATTCTTTCCCCAAGATAATCCACTAAAAAGAGGGTCCACAGCATAGTTTTTTCCAATGCAATAAAGTTACATTGTGTCTATTTTTCATTGATAAAGGGGTATTTCCATGGGTTTGCCTTGGTATCGTGTTCATACCGTCGTATTGAATGATCCCGGTCGTTTGATTTCTGTCCATATAATGCATACAGCTCTGGTTGCTGGTTGGGCCGGTTCGATGGCTCTATACGAATTAGCAGTTTTTGATCCTTCTGATCCTGTTCTTGATCCAATGTGGAGACAGGGTATGTTCGTTATACCCTTCATGACTCGTTTAGGAATAACCAATTCATGGGGCGGTTGGAGTATCACAGGGGGTACTGTAACGAATCCGGGTATTTGGAGTTACGAAGGTGTGGCCGGGGCACATATTGTGTTTTCGGGCTTGTGCTTTTTGGCAGCTATCTGGCATTGGGTGTATTGGGATCTAGAAATATTTACTGATGAACGTACAGGAAAACCCTCTTTGGATTTGCCTAAGATCTTTGGAATTCATTTATTTCTATCAGGGGTGGCTTGCTTTGGTTTTGGTGCATTTCATGTAACAGGATTGTATGGTCCTGGAATATGGGTGTCCGATCCTTATGGACTAACTGGAAGGGTACAATCCGTAAATCCAGCGTGGGGTGTGGAGGGTTTTGATCCTTTTGTTCCGGGAGGAATAGCCTCTCATCATATTGCAGCAGGGACCTTGGGCATATTGGCGGGTCTATTCCATCTTAGTGTACGTCCACCTCAACGCCTATACAAAGGATTACGTATGGGAAATATTGAAACCGTCCTTTCCAGTAGTATTGCTGCTGTCTTTTTTGCCGCTTTTGTAGTTGCTGGAACTATGTGGTATGGTTCAGCAACTACCCCGATTGAATTATTTGGTCCCACTCGTTATCAATGGGATCAAGGATACTTCCAACAAGAAATATATCGAAGAATTGGTGCTGGGTTGGCTGAAAATCAAAGTTTATCTGAAGCTTGGTCTAAAATTCCCGAAAAACTAGCTTTTTATGATTACATCGGCAATAATCCGGCAAAGGGGGGGTTATTCAGAGCGGGCTCAATGGACAACGGGGATGGAATAGCTGTTGGGTGGTTAGGACATCCTATCTTTAGAGATAAAGAGGGGCGCGAACTTTTTGTACGTCGTATGCCTACTTTTTTTGAAACATTTCCGGTTGTTTTGGTAGACGGAGACGGAATTGTTAGAGCCGATGTTCCTTTTAGAAGGGCAGAATCTAAATATAGTGTCGAACAAGTAGGTGTAACTGTCGAGTTCTATGGCGGCGAACTCAACGGAGTCAGTTATAGCGATCCCGCTACTGTGAAAAAATATGCTAGACGTGCTCAATTGGGTGAGATTTTTGAATTAGATCGTGCTACTTTGAAATCCGATGGTGTTTTTCGTAGCAGTCCACGTGGTTGGTTTACTTTTGGACATGCTTCGTTTGCTTTGCTCTTCTTCTTCGGACACATTTGGCATGGTGCTAGAACCTTGTTTCGAGATGTTTTTGCTGGTATTGATCCAGATTTAGATGCTCAAGTGGAATTTGGAGCATTCCAAAAACTTGGAGATCCAACTACAAGAAGACAAGTAGTCTGATACAATATGCTTTGTTACTTGTTACTTTTCATTTTTATTTTCTTTTTGTGATTTTTAGATGGGGTACCAGATAAATCTTGATTTGAATCACTGCCTTTTCTTTGACTCTTGTTCTTTATTTATCCGGGAGACGATCCCAAATAAACAGGTATGGAAGCTATAATTGTAAACCACGATCGAATCTATGGAAGCATTGGTTTATACATTCCTTTTAGTCTCAACTCTAGGAATAATTTTTTTCGCTATCTTTTTTCGAGACCCGCCTAAAGTTCCAACTAAAAAGGTGAAATGATTTGTCATTATCTCAATTGAAGTACGGATCCTCCCAATATTGGGAGGATCCGTACGTCAACTAGTCCCCGTGTTCCTCGAATGGATCTCTTAGTTGTTGAGAGGGTTGCCCAAAAGCAGTATATAAGGCGTACCCAGTAAAACTTACAAGTAAACCAGATAAAAAGATGGCAACTAGGGTTGCTGTTTCCATGATTATATAGTTTTAAGACATTATAAAGTTTTAAGACCACAATGGATCTATGATAAGATCATTTATTTACAACGGAATGGTATACAAAGTCAACAGATCTTACTGAATATAAAATATTATGGCTACACAAACCGTTGAAGGTAGTTCTAGATCTGGCCGCCCAAAACGAACTAATGCGGGGAGTTTATTGAAACCATTGAATTCAGAATATGGTAAAGTAGCTCCTGGGTGGGGAACTACTCCTTTGATGGGTCTCGCAATGGCTCTATTCGCGATATTCCTATCTATTATTTTGGAGATTTATAATTCTTCCATTTTACTGGATGGAATTTCAATGAATTAGATTCACAAGAACCATTAACTGGCTTTTTCAATACAAAGTGAAGCGTTTAGGTTTCTGATTTTTATCCCATTCTATTTTGGTAGTTTGACCGTGGAATTTCTTTGTTTCTGTATTTCCGGAATATGAGTGTGTGACTTGGTATAAATGATCCTATGGATAGTACAGAGAATGGGTCTGTCATCTTGATAGAGATGGTTTTACTTCGTCGGATATTCATTCTAGTATCTGGAGCACGGAATATATGAAATAGATTACTATTAGAACTATGATTCATACTTAATAGTCAGACCTCGTGTCCGGACAAAAAATTTTTTCAAAGAGTTAGAAGTTATAAATAGAAATATTTTTATTCTTTCAAACTTTCGTTTATGCTTATTTTGATCAAAGGACAAAACAAAGGTTTCTTTGGTTTGGATTTTTAATCATTATATCTATTCATTGAATAAGTGATGATCCAATGGTTCTTACTCAGGGAATTTTGGGACTTAGACTTAGTTTGAAAGGGTTTTATTGAATCATCGTGGTTTTAGTATGAATCTGAGGTTTTAATCAATTCATAGGGTCTTAACAAGAGAATTCCTATCAATAATAAAGAAAACAGCAGTAAAGCCGCATTACACATAAATAACACCAAAGAAAATAGGTAAATAGAAGATTCAAGAGGCCTATAACGATCAATATATAGACGAATGAGCCGACTTGATTTTTTGGCATTATAACCACAAAGAAGAGCTTTCGGATTTTTATTCTTTAGTATCTTCAAAAAAAAATTGAATCATAAATCATAGAATTAATAAATTTCAAACTTTATATTACACACATCCGTTAGAACTAGTATTTGGGTGTTTCTGTTTGAGCCGTACGAGATTAAATTTTCATATACGGTTCTCCGGGGGGGTCCCCTTGATTTACCTATCTCAATAAAATCTATGATTGGTTCGAAGAACGTCTTGAGATTCAGGCAATTGCCGATGATATAACTAGTAAATATGTTCCTCCTCACGTCAACATATTTTATTGTCTAGGGGGAATTACGCTTACTTGTTTTTTAGTACAAGTAGCTACCGGGTTTGCTATGACTTTTTATTATCGTCCGACCGTTACGGAGGCCTTTGCTTCTGTTCAATATATAATGACTGAAGCTAATTTTGGTTGGTTAATCCGATCAGTTCATCGATGGTCGGCAAGTATGATGGTCCTAATGATGATCCTGCACGTATTTCGCGTGTATCTCACCGGCGGCTTTAAAAAACCGCGTGAATTGACTTGGGTTACAGGTGTGGTTTTGGGTGTATTAACCGCATCTTTTGGTGTAACTGGTTATTCCTTACCTCGGGACCAAATTGGTTATTGGGCAGTAAAAATTGTAACAGGCGTACCAGACGCTATTCCTGTAATAGGCTCGCCTCTGGTAGAGTTATTACGCGGAAGTGCTAGTGTAGGACAATCCACTTTGACTCGTTTTTATAGTTTACACACTTTTGTATTACCTCTTCTTACCGCCGTATTTATGTTAATGCACTTCCCAATGATACGTAAGCAAGGTATTTCTGGTCCTTTATAAAGAATATATACCATCTTGTAATCAATCATCTATCACTTGGGGTAGGAACACTAGTATTTCATTGCTACAAATATGGATTATTGAAAAAAAAAAATAAGACATGTATTGGGATATTTCTCTTCAACTCTACAAAAATGTATTATTTTTTTGACACTCATAGTTGAAGTGAATTTTCCGAAGATAAAATGGATTATGGGAGTGTGTGACTTGAACTATTGATTGGGCCTTGCAGATATATGTCCTTATCTAT